TTTGTACCCAAAACAAACGCGCTACCAAGCTGCGCTACATCCCTTTCATTTCAATTGTCCTACAGTGTCATTGTAGAGAATCCACGTCCTGTTTTCCACATCGTTATTTCCTACATGGATATAGGAATTCTCTTGCCATTTATTCTTTTTTTTTTTTCTCATGGCTCATATAACATATAATAAATAAAAAAATTATATACATTATAGACATAGTAAACCCAACATATAAATAAATCTTTATCGGCAATGCTCCGAAAGAGGGAAACGCCCTTTTCTCTGTTGTAAGGAAAGGAAAATCTCATCTACTGGGTTGTTTTATATATCTATTTTAGTTAAGAATTTCGCGTACAAATACAAGCGATCCTTAACTACATATGCATATGATCATATATGTATTACAAAAAAAGGAGGCTTTTCAATGCGAAATCTAAAAACATATCTTTCTGTGGCACCTGTGCTAGGTACTCTATGGTTTGGGTCTTTAGCAGGTTTATTGATAGAGATCAATCGTTTATTCCCGGATGCGTTGACATTCCCATTTTTTTCATTCTAGTTATTGACATAGGAAGGGCTTAAAAAGATTAGAGATACGCTAAATTCTCTCTGACGAATCCCTCTCCCTTTCTCTTCCTTTCTTTGTTTTCTCTTCCTTTCTTTGTTTTGCTCTTTTGTCATTTTTTTGAGGATTAAAGAAAAAAAAAAAAGTGGGTTCAACCGCATCGAAATTAGGGCTCAGGCTCGAATTAATTTAATATTATTATATTAATATATTAAAATCATAGAGGGCAACAAAATTATACAAGATACTTAAATGAAATACTATTACTATACCGAGATTATATCTAAATAATTAATAGTTAGAAATCATTGTATTACTTATTTTTCTTTTTCTCTAGTGATTGTAACAAAATCTTTCATAATAGGATTTCAGGTCAGCAACTTCTTTTTTTTTTTTTTTTGTTTCGGATCGAAAATGAAAGAAAAGAATTGAGTGAATCCAAAATTCAAAGGAGGTTAGGTTCATGGCGAAGGGTAAAGATGTCAGAATAACAGTTATTTTGGAATGTAACAGTTGTCGAAAGGATAGTAATAAGGAATCACCAGGCATTTCCAGATATATTACCCAAAAGAATCGACACAATACGCCTAGTCGACTGGAATTGAGAAAATTCTGTCCCTATTGTTACAAACATATGATTCATGGGGAGATAAAGAAATAGATCAAAGAAAACCGCGTGTACCTTCCCTTCAGGATTCAAGAAAGGGGAACAAATTTTTCAAAATTACATATAAACATATAATTAAAAAATAAACAAATAAACCAATCAACTCCTATTTCCGTCAAATCCAAAATGAGAATTAAGAAATAGGATTTTAGAGATAAGGAATAAACCATGGAAAAATCCAAGCTTTTTCTTAAATCCAAGCGATCTTTTCGTAGGCGTTTGCCCCCAATTGGACCGGGGGATCGAATTGATTATAGAAACATAAGTTTAATTAGTCGATTTATTAGTGAGCAAGGAAAAATATTATCTAGACGAGTGAATAGATTGACTTTGAAACAACAACGATTAATTACTATTGCTATAAAACAAGCTCGTACTTTATCTTCGTTACCTTTTCTTCGTAATGAAGAATCTGCGAATAGAACTAAGTATACTCCTAGAACTACGGGTACTCGAACCAGAAAGAAATAGGTCTATTTCTCAATTGATTGAATCAAAATTCAAAAATGAAGAAGAAACCTTTTTTTATGGAAACGCATTCAGTTATTTTGACTACTTTATAATAATCCTATTTCTTTTTACTCTCCCTTCCCGGAGTTCATTCTCCGGGGGACCTCCCTTTAAAGCATTCCGATGAATTCCCCCAATCAATCTCCTTATTTAATGATCTCATTGGAAATTGTATAAAGACAATTTGTATTTGATATGGCTAGTTGTGCAAGAATTTTACGATTAAGAAGCAACCGTTTCTTGTACAGATTATTTATGGATCTACTATAACTATAGGATACCCCGTTCTCGCGAATTACTGCATTTATTCGAGTGATCCACAGACGACGAAAATTTATCTTTTGGCTTCCCCTATCCCGATGAGAAGAAGCCAAAGCTCGAATTCTTTGTTGAATAGCAGTTCGCATAAGTCTTGAATGGGACCCTCGAAAGGTTGATACACATAAACGCGTTTTTGTTCTACGTCTACGAGCTATATACCCTCGTCTAGTTCTGGTCATTGAAGCAAAATAAACTTTGATGAATAACTTAATTTATTTTTTCTTTCTTTCAGTCATCCCTCTCGCCTTTCCTAGTCTATTAATAACAAAACGGATTCTTCCGATGTATAAAATACAAATTCCAATGGCTTTTGCTGCTCTGACCTTCCCAACCACGATTTTTTTTTACGGGCATTTCACCTCGAAATAAGAAATTGTATTGATACTAGGTATCCAAAAATATTAAATTTCAAATTGAGTATAAATAGAGTATTGTATTAAAGTCGAAATACCTAGTAAAGGGAAATTTATAAATAAATAGTGGGTTCCTTCGTTTCTATGGTTACTTCGTAAACGGTGAGGTCCTCTCTATACACCGGAGCTCCTTCCCCATTCAATCAATGTTATTAGTAACTTGTACAGTTCACATTCTTTGACTCTACCCATGAATTATCCAATAATAGATCTTTTCACAATGAGATCTACTCATACAGTAACGGCATTTAATTATGAAAGTTGGCTAGGTAGCTGACCCTGTTAGTCCGTTCTTGCAAGAGTGAGAGCATAATTTTTCTGCTTCCTAAATACCAATTCCCCCGCTTAATGGACAACCATTTGCTACCACTGGGAGTTGCTTATCATCTACAATTAAGGTGATTGGATTTGCACCAATAGAAACCATAAATTTCATACACAATGTAGGTCTTTTGTTAGATAGTGAATGGAAAAATTCCATCCTATTCATTGGTACTGGTCATTGATACTGGAAAAAGCGTTTTCTTTCTTTTGTTCCAGCTTATCTTATGATTTGAACGAGTCGCACATACACCCTAGTACATGTTCCTCGACGCTGAGGACATCCCCGAAGAGCGGGGGATTTTATGACATTTTTAATTGGCTGTCTTGTGTTTCTAATAAGTTGTTTAATAGTTGGCATGCTGAATCATATACAAAATAGGCTGGTTTAGATCGATCCTAACCGGATGATTATGTTTTTTTTTTTCTTCTATTTAATACTAGAAGAAAAAAAAAAGCATAATCATCCGGTTAGGAATTGAACCTACCAATTATCCTTATCCCCTCCTAGTAACCCTCCCCCCAAAAATCGATTTATGAAATTAGAACTCGAAATCCTTGAATTAAACTCATCAATAAAAAGTAATAACGATATTTTTTATACCCTTTTTTTTAGTTCGGATGGATCGGGATAATAATTTCTCATTCCGAATCTGTAAACGAACAAGATAAGAGATCAACAATACGATCGATGTCTTTAGGATCCTCGAATGGAATGGAAGTAGACCGACATTTCTATTGGGGCGTTGGCTCTGTTTCCTTGGTTCTAAGATGCTAACGTATTTTGTTTCATGAGTGCGAATCTTAGAGGACAATGTAAATCCGGGGTGTAAATTCGGTGGTGGGGTAAATTTGACTTAACTCCCCGGTATTTTAATTTTAGCCGGTATTTAGGACTGATTCTGCTATAAGATCTATAATTCCATACTCTTTGGCTTCGCTTGCGTCCATAAAAGTATCTCTTTCCAGGTCGGCGGCTATAACCCAGTGGGGTTGTTGTGTTCGTACGGAATATATTTTTACGATTCTGTCGCGAAACTCTGAAATTGCTCTCGATTCTAGCGTATATCCTGGTATTTCTTGCTGAAAAAAGGTACCAGCAGGTTGGTGCATCATTACCCTGATGATATAACATAATGAAATAATGAAAGGTCCCTCTATCTTCTATCGGGTAAAGGAAAGAGCTAAAGAATAAGAAGAAGCGGAGTATATATATAATAGAAGCAAACGACAATATAGATTGATAAAACGACAATCCAATATAGATAAAATTCAACAACCGTACAGGCAATTTTTGGGCATTGCATACGGCTCCACAATGGGATTTTTTTTCCCTTCCACGGGAAAAAAAGATCTATTGGATCCAGAAATTATCCGCCCATTTAACATCCTTGCTTTTGGGAGAGTGAAAAAGGAGTATGATGATTCCGTTGCTTCCGTGCTTTGGTTATTTGGGAATTTAACTCATATGAGATCGAGCAATCCCAAAGTTTCTTTTTTTTTTTTTTTTAGTACTCTTCGATAACATAAATTTGGCAAAATCATTTGTCGCGTGAAACCTAAAATATTTGCGACACTAAAATGAATTGCTGAGAGATATTCAGAGGTATTCCTTGATCGGAAAGATATTTTGTCTAAGCCAGCTCCCCCGATACACAATCTCACGTTATGAAAAACCATATGGGTATGTTCATACCGAATTGGAATGCCATGCTATTGTTACTCAGTAGTCTTATTCATTTTACCCGGCTAAGGCATATAGTCTTCATTACTTTCTTATGTCATTTATAACTTTACTTTTTTATTTCATTTCTAAAAAAGCTTTCTCTCAACCTCTCAACTAAGGTTAAAGATACATTGGCGCCAAGCGCGAAGGAATGCTAAGCGTTTGGTAATTTCGCCTCCGACCAGAACGAAAGATGCCATTGAAGCGGCGACTCCCATACATACTGTATTTACATCTGGTATCACAAGTTGCATCATATCATAAATGCCTACTCCGGGTACTATCCACCCGCCAGGTGAGTTTATAAATAACCATTGCTCTAAGTCCTTATCCTCTATATTGAGAAATAGCATGAGCCCCATAACTTGATTTGCTAGTTCGTCCTCTATGGAGTCTCCTAAAAAAAGTAATCTTTCTCGATGAAGTCGGTTGATTAGGATAAAATTTTATCCCTTTTAGGAACCATACGCGCACTTTTGAATG